TTCTTACATTTTCATTACTATTTTCATTACTATTAATTCGATATGTGTTTAAAAAAGAAGTTTTTTCATTGTTTTTCGTCGTTAATAAATATAATAAACGCAAATTTTTTTTAATAATTTCGGGTCCTTCTTTATCTTTACCCCATAGAGACATTGAATAGAACGAACTGCTTTTTTTGCCACTGTAAGTTTGAAAATAAACGTTTAAATGTCCTTCAAAAGCAAGTAAATAGATCCGAAACATATAAAATGCAGTTAATCCTGCTGTGGACCAAGCTATTATTGCAAAAATAGGTGAATACAACCAACTATCATTAAGAATTTCATCTTTGGACCAAAAACAAGCAAGGGGTGGAATACCAGAAAGAGAAAGTGTACCCAATAAAAAAGCAGTTTTTGTAATTGGTACATGTTTTCTTAAACCGCCCATAAGAACCATATTCTGACTTTTATCTGGAGAATATCCAACAATAGCTTCCATCGCATGAATAATTGATCCAGATCCTAAGAACAACAATGCCTTCGAATAAGCATGAGTAATCAAATGAAATAAAGCAGCTCGATAAGACCCCATACCTAGAGCTAACATCATATAACCCAATTGAGACATTGTAGAATAAGCTAAGCTTTTCTTAATATCTTTTTGAGCAAGAGCTAAAGTGGCTCCTAAAAATAATGTTATTATACCTATCAAAGCTATTAGATTTAGAATGTAAGGTATAACTATGAAAAGAGGAAGAAGCCGAGCTACAAGAAAAATTCCTGCTGCTACCATAGTAGCGGCATGTATAAGAGCCGAAATGGGGGTAGGCCCTTCCATGGCATCAGGTAACCATACATGAAGTGGAAATTGGGCGGATTTAGCAACAGCGCCGGCAAATAATAGGGAGGCGCATAAAGTAACAAATAAAAAATTAACTTCATTATTAGAAACCAAGTTATTGAATATTTCAAACAAATCCCGAAATTCGAAACTACCTGTTATCCAATAAAAACCCAAAATTCCTAATAATAAACCAAAATCCCCGACACGATTAGTTACAAACGCTTTTTGACAAGCATTCGCGGCACTGGGTCGTGTGAACCAAAAACCTATTAATAGATAAGAACACACTCCAACTAATTCCCAAAAAATATAAATTTGTATCAAATTAGAACTAGTAACTAATCCCAACATTGAAGTATTGGAAAAACTCATATAAGCAAAAAATCTCAAATATCCCTGATCATGAGACATATAATTGTCACTATAAATAAGAACCATAATTCCAACAGTAGTGATTAATATCGACATAATAGAAGTAAGTGGATCAACCAAGCAGCCAAATTCTAAAGAAAAATCATTATTGATGGTCCAAGACCATACATATTGATAGACAGAATTATTATTTATTTGCTGAATAGAAAAAAGGGCTGAAAAAACCATAACTATACTTAATAATAAAACACTAGGAAAAGCCCACATACGGCGAAGATTTTTTGTTGCCGTTGGAAAAAGTAGAAGTCCTGTTCCAATTAAGATAGGAACTGGAAGTGGAATGAAAGGTATAATCCATGAATATTGATATGTATATTCCATAAAAAAAAAAAAAAAAAAAAAAATTATCTTAATTAATTGTTTCTGAGTCACCGGTTCTTATTTCTTTTCTTTTGAAAGGGGTCGGTTAATAAAAAAAATTAAGATATATAAAATAAAACTTAAATAGAATTTTCTAGCCTTAATTATTCTGAATCTTTCCAAACTACTTCAAATATTTAAAATCAAGAGGTTATAATTGGTCAAATGATATAAATAAGTCACTAGTGAAAAATAAATACGTATTTAATTTTATTAATACTGAATTGTTAATATTAAATTCAAATTTTTAAATAAAATTTTATGAAGATAAAAAATGAAAATTAGAATTTTCATTTTAATTATTACGTATTACAATAATTTTTTTATATCTATAGAACAAGGATAAATAATTATACCAAAAACAGTATTTGATATGAATCATAAAGCCCATAACTAAAACTATTTATTGTAATTCGGTTATTTAGAATCATTAACCAATTTGTTTTGTAACTCATTGTTTGTCTTCCATTACAATAAAAGCTATTTGTAGGAAATGCTATGATATCCAACACTTTAATTTTACGGAAAAAAAAAAGGGGGCAAATAAAATGCCTTTAAATTATGTATTTTGTATCCTTTAACAGATTAACTACTAGTCTCATTTGATAATTAAAATTTTGTGGACTCTTTCTTCGAGCTTGAACAATTAAATTAATATTTAATTAATATTTAATTAATATTTAATTAATTAATATAATAGAAAAAATTATTAAAGTTTATAGAAAAAATTATTAAAGTTTTTTTTTTTAATTAAGCGGGAGAAGGGTTGGGTTATTAAACTTTTAGATTTTTTTATTACATGTATAAATGTAACACGACGAAAATAGAAAGAAAACGAAACGGACAATCTTTCTTTTTTTTTTTTTTTTTTGTATTATTTTTTTTTATTTTATCAACTTCAATCTATTTGGCATAGTGTACCTTATCGTTCTTATTAATATTTTATGTGATTTTTAACCCCCCCTTTTTTTTTGGAGTCTAATTTAGAGAAAAAATAGATAGAGAATAGTAAAGAACAATTGATTTTGAACAATAGATGTCTTTCACATCCAACCGAAAAACCTATTATAACTTTTTAATGGCAGTTCCAAAAAAGCGCACCTCTATTTCAAAAAAACGTATTCGTAAAAATATTTGGAAAAGGAAGGGATATAGGGCAGCATTGAAAGCTTTTTCGTTAGCGAAATCTCTTTCTACCGGGAGTTCTAAAAGTTTTTTTTGTGTAACAAATAAATAATCTGAATCGTTCTAATAACTAATAAAGTAATATAATTTTGTTTATAGTTTATTTATAAGATTTATAAGTTATAAAAATGATAAATAATATTTATCAATTATAATTAATATTAACATCATAATAGTATAGTAAAAGAATAAATATTAATATATAAGATAAATTACAATATAAACAATATACATTAAAAATAAAATAAATAAAAAAGAATTAGTCTCATAATGTTTTAATTTAAAACGAATATAAAATTGAATTTGTTTTACTTTAATTTGAAGCCAAATTTTTCTTTCGTTTCTGATATAGATAAGAATTCTGTTGTCTACTGAATTCTAAAAATGAATGGTACTTTTTTGTTTGAAAAAAGGGTAAACGCAAGCGCAAGGTTTCGCCTTTCATTTTAGTATGTTTTATCATTTTCCGGATGGGGATTATCACTTTCCCCATCGCCCTTACTCAATAATAAAAAGAATTTTTTTTTAGTTATATTTTTGATTTTATATTATTTTTATATTATAAAGAAGAGGTCGTTGAAACTAATTGATTAAGTTTAAAATGTTTTTTATAATCTTTTAAACCATTATTTTGGGTTTTAGAAATTATTATCACTATATAAATTCCTTAAACCCAATTTAATTAATATTAATAAAAGCCCCGTTTCCATTTTTAGGTAGTTATATGACGAATGAGCCAATTTTGAGTGATCTATTTTAGATCCTATGTTTCGATTGGAAGATCGATCAAGATATAATATATATATATTAATTATTAATTAAAAAATTTAGAAAATATTTTGAAGTACGGTACAATTTCTATACGAAATTTTTTATATGATTGATACGACCATCCCAAATACCTAACTTAATGGGTTTGCTAAATCTTAACGCAAATTCTCTACACAACAAAAAATCCTAACGCAACCTAACTATGCAAATATTTACATAAATCTTTTGAGTGTATCGCTGAAATTGTGTTATATAAAAATTCAATTTTTTTATTAATCGATAAAATGAATTTTTTATTTTAGATTAATAAAATAAATGATAAAAGAAATTAATCATTAAAAAATGCAAACGAGGCAGAACATTTTTTTTACTTATATCCAGGGATTGAAGTAAAAATTATATAGTTACAACTGTTACATTTTAGTTTTAGGAGAGCATAAAGTAATAGTCTACGAAAAAATACATTGTTAGTTCAGTTAAATAAAATTGACATCCTAAAATACTAAATAACTAAATAAAAAAATACTAAATTAAATAACTAAATAAAAAGATAATAATAAGAAAAATCAATATTATTAACGTTAACGAAAACGTTTTAATCCCTAATTTTTAAACAAGTTTTTATTCATCAATTTGAATGGTTTCCTAAAAAAAAATATTGGATTGAATTAACTCCTTCAAGCTCGACGATTGAATAAAAATAGGTTATTATGATTTCGAATAAGCCGCTATGGTGAAATCGGTAGACACGCTGCTCTTAGGAAGCAGTGCTAGAGCATCTCGGTTCGAGTCCGAGTGGCGGCATGGCATCTTCTAAAAGAGTAAGTCCTATAATGAATTCAATTCCAATTCCAGATTTCAATTCCTATAATTGAGGGACGCCCTTATTAATTTAATAATTTTTATGATATTTTCAACTTTAGAGCATATATTAACTCATATATCCTTTTCGATCGTTTCAATTGTAATTACAATTCATTTGATAATTTTATTAGTCGATGAAATCGTAGGACTAGATGATTCGTCAGAAAAGGGGATGATAGCTACTTTTTTCTGCATAACAGGATTATTAGTTACTCGTTGGATGTATTTGAGGCATTTACCATTAAGTGATTTATATGAATCATTAATTTTTCTTTCGTGGAGTTTTTCCATTATTCATATTATTCCGTATTTTAAAAAACATAAAAACCATTTAAGCGCAATAACCGCGCCAAGTGCTATTTTTACTCAAGGTTTTGCTACTTCGGGTCTTTTAACTGAAATGCATCAATCCGCGATATTAGTACCCGCTCTCCAATCCCATTGGTTAATGATGCACGTAAGTATGATGGTATTGAGCTATGCAGCTCTTTTGTGTGGATCATTATTATCACTAGCTCTTCTAGTCATTACATTTCGAAAATTCATAAGGATTTTTAGTAAAAGCAATAATTTAGAAAATGAGTCAGTTTACTTTAGTGAGATTCAATACGTGAACGAAAGAAACAATGTCTTACGAAACACTTCTTTTATTTCGTCTCAAAATTATTACAGGTATCAATTGATTCAACAATTGGATCGTTGGAGTTATCGTATTATTAGTCTAGGGTTTATCCTTTTAACCGTAGGTATTCTTTCGGGAGCAGTATGGGCTAATGAAGCATGGGGATCATATTGGAATTGGGATCCAAAGGAGACTTGGGCATTTATTACTTGGACCATATTCGCTATTTATTTACATATTCGAACAAATAAAAATTTTGAAAGTGTAAATTCTGCAATTGTGGCCTCAATGGGCTTTCTTATAATTTGGATATGCTATTTTGGGGTTAATCTATTAGGAATAGGGTTGCATAGTTATGGTTCATTTACATTAACATCTAATTGAATAAAAGACTTGACGAATATAAACATAGGACGGCATACAGGTATATATAAGAAAACTTCATGTAAACAATCAAGAACCATTTGAATCATTTCCATTACTTGATTCAAATGGTTCTCACAAATTCAAAAGATATCTAGTTATAATAGAATTCCAATTTATTTATTTTACTTAAAAGAATATAAAATATTTTACTTAAAAGAATATAAAAGACTCATTTTTTTATTGTACAATCAACCATTTTTAAAATCATGGGATTTCAGTTTCATTTTTTGGTTTACTCACAAAAACTATCGAAAAAAATAATTGGATATAATAGCTTCGACCTTGTCAACTGATAATGATAAAACGAAATCGGGATAAACACCAATACCTATTACAGGTAAAAGGATAGAGATCGAAACAAATAATTCTCGCGGTCCAGAATCAAAAAAAGAAGAGTTTGGGGCATTAAAAAGCTTGTATCCATAGAACATCTGGCGTAACATAGATAATGAATAAATAGGAGTTAATATCATTCCAATTGCCATTACAAAAGTAATTAATATTTTTGTCATTAAAAGATATTTTTGACTAGTAAGTATTCCAAAAAAAACTAACAATTCGGCAACAAAACCGCTCATGCCCGGTAATGCAAGAGAAGCCATTGATAAGATACTGAAAGTCGTGAATATTTTTGGAATTGCGATAGCCATTCCGCCCATTTCGTCGAGATAAACAAGACGTATTCTATCATAACTCGTTCCGGCCAAGAAAAAAAGCGCAGCGCCAATAAATCCGTGAGAGATGATTTGTAAAATGGCTCCGTTGAGTCCTGTATCGCTTATAGAACCAATTCCTATAATTATGAAACCCATATGAGATACAGAAGAGTAGGCTATTCTTTTTTTTAAATTACGCTGACCGGGAGATGTTGAAGCTGCATAGATTATTTGAATTGTGCCTACTATAATCAACCAGGGAGAGAATATAGAATGGGCGTGGGGTAATAATTCCATATTGATCCGAACCAATCCATACGCTCCCATTTTTAATAAGATTCCGGCTAAAAGCATACAAGTACTGTAATGTGCCTCTCCATGGGTGTCTGGTAACCATGTATGTAAGGGTATGATCGGTGATTTGACAGCAAAAGCAATAAGAAATCCAATATAGAATATTATTTCCAGTGCTACAGGATACGATTGATTAGCTGATGTTTCAAAATTTAATGTTGGTTCATTGGAACCATATAAACCAATACCCAAAACTCCCATTAATAAAAAAACGGAACTTCCTGCAGTGTACAAAATAAATTTTGTAGCTGAATACAAACGTTTCTTTCCCCCCCACATGGATAGAAGTAGATAAACTGGAATTAATTCTAACTCCCACATGATGAAAAAAAGTAAAAGGTCTCGAGAAGAAAATGGTCCTATTTGACCGCTATACATTGCTAACATCAGAAAATGGAATAGTCGGGAATCTCGAGTAATCGGCCGAGCCGCTAAAGTAGCTAAAGTTGTGATAAATCCTGTCAGTAAAATGGGTCCTATAGAAATTCCATCTATTCCCAATCTCCAGTAAAAATCAAAAAAATCGATCCATTTATAATCCTCTGTCAGTTGCATTAATGGATCATCCAATTGGAAACGATAACCGAATGCATAGGTTGTTAGAAGGAGTTCCACTATGCATATACCTATAGTATACCACCTAATTATCTTATTTCCTCTATGAGGGAGAAAGAAAATTAAGGAACCCGCGAATATTGGCAAAACTACAACTAGCGTTAACCAAGGAAAATTATTCATGGTAAAAACAAGATAAACTTGGACCAGAAAAACCCGTGCTCAAAATAAATAGTTTTTGAGCGCGGGTTTTTGTCGGTAAAGGTAAAAAAATCAAATGTATTCAAGTAGGGTTTTCTGGAACGTATTAATAAGCCAGACCCATACTTCGAGTTGTTTCATGCCATAAATAAACTCGAACACTCAAGAAATCTGTCGGACAGGCGGATTCACATCTCTTACAACCGACACAGTCCTCTGTTCTTGGAGCAGAAGCAATTTGCTTAGCTTTACACCCGTCCCAAGGTATCATTTCTAATACATCCGTTGGGCAGGCGCGCACGCATTGAGTACACCCTATACACGTATCATAAATCTTTACTGAATGTGACATTTGGATCTATAAATTTTTGAATGTCAGAAAGTTTCGATCTAGTAAACTTGTAAATGAATCATATATTTAGACACCAGATGAATCAATAATTTATCATAATTTTTCTAATCAATCTACTTCTGGATTGACTCATGCGATAGAGCCAAGATACTTTAATTTCTTACATTTTTGAAAACATGTATTATTACGTAATGTATGGTCATGGTAATTCTAATTTATGAATATTAGAATTTATATGATTAATACTACTTATTCAACAAATTCGATTGATTGATACGAGTTGATTTTCTGTTACGATAAATTGATGAAACAATAGCCGGGCCAATAGCTGCTTCAGCGGCTGCAATAGCTATAACAAAAATTGAGAAAATATTTCCTTTTAATTGGCGACTATCAAAAAAATCAGAAAATGTTACGAAATTCATATTAACCGCATTCAGTATAAGTTCAAGACACATAAGGGCTCTAACCATATTCCGGCTCGTGATCAATCCATAGATACCGATAGAAAATAAGTAGGCACTCAAAACAAGTACATGTTCGAGCATCATTGACCAACTCCTTATCAATTTCGATTCATTTCAATATGAACTGAACAACAATTCAACAGATTCAATTGACTAGAATAAAAAAAAGTACGGAACAAAGGCAGATTTTCTATTGTTAATAGAATAGATTGAATAATTTCTATTTTAGACATAAACAATCTTTAATTAAAGGGAAATAAATGTAATGTAATGTAATAAAACCGAACAGAGTTTAATGTGCATTGCTAATTCTATAAATTTTTTACTGTCGCGCCACGGCAATTGCACCTATCAAAGCGGCTAAAAGAATTATCGAAACGAATTCAAATGGAAGAAAAAAATCTGTTGATAAATGAATTCCAATTTGTTGACTATTACTTATCAAATCTTGCTCTATAATCTGGTTTGATCTTGTAGTCCAAATAATTCCGTACCATGACGTATCCGTAATAATAATCATGAGTAAAACAAAAATACTTGTACAAACTGGCAAAGTAACCACATCCCCAATGGTCCAAAGATTCAAATCTTTGTAATATTCTGAACCATTCATGAACATCACAGCAAATACGATTAAAACATTTATAGCTCCCACGTAAATAAGGAGTTGTGCAGCAGCTACAAAATAAGAGTTTAATAGAATATAGAATAAGGATATACAAACAAGAACCAGTCCCAATGAAAAGGCAGAATAAATGGGGTTGGTAAATAATACCACCCCCATACCTCCTAGTATAAGAACCGACCCCAGAAAGACTAAAAGAAAATCATGTATTGGTCCGGGCAAATCCATTATATGTAAAATAAGAGATAAATAAATAGAAATGTTTTTCATGACCTTATTGAGACCCGACCAGAAATTTTTTTTTTTCTGATTTTTGAGCAATTCCTAATTTAATCCTAAGTAAATAAATACTAAGGGATATGAATAAATGTGAGTACTATTATTGGACTAATTTCATTCTTTATCTGAAAGAGTCGTTCTAATTCTAAACGATATATTTTTAAAAAAATTATGGATATATTAATTAATGGATTTTCAATCCAAATTAAGACGCGTTTCTTACCAACCAATCAATAGTTGGTATTTGTAGTTATTGACCAAACAACACGAAAGAAACCTAAATTCCTTCTATATTAGTTATTAGTAAAGTAATTATAAATTATTCGTTAATAAGAGATTTACTTATTTATTTGAGGCGAATTCAAAATTGTTCGAATTGTATAATCGTCAATTACTGACATTGGTAAACGACCCAAAGCAATTTGATTATAATTCAATTCGTGACGATCATAAGTAGAAAGTTCATATTCTTCAGTCATTGATAAACAATTCGTTGGACAATACTCAACGCAATTACCACAAAATATACAGACTCCGAAATCAATACTGTAATTAAGCAGCCGTTTCTTGCGAATATCAGTTTCCAATTTCCAATCAACAACGGGTAGATCTATAGGACATACACGAACGCATACTTCACAAGCAATACATTTATCAAATTCAAAATGGATTCGACCGCGGAAACGCTCCGCGGTGATTGATTTTTCATAAGGATATTGAATAGTTACGGGTAAACGATTTGCGTGGGATAAAGTAATCATGAAACTTTGACCAATGTACCTTGCAGCTCGTACTGTTTGTTGACCATAATTCATGAACCCAGTTACCATAGAGAACATATCGTTAATATATATATGAATAGTTTTATGTTTGTTTATTTCTCTTGTTTGAGACACGTTGTGAATATAGAATGTTACTTTACAGTGAAAAGAGTTGGAAAGAAGTTGTTAATAATAGATTACCGAGAGAAATAGGTAAAAGAAATTTCCATCCAAGATTCAATAGTTGGTCCATTCTTAGCCTCGGTAAAGTCCATCTTGTTGTGATAGGAATGAACAAGAACAAATAAGTTTTAGCTAATGTAATAAAGATACCAATTATCGCTCCAAAAACTCCACATGTTTTATTTATTTCAAAAAGCTCAGAAACATATATGTCCGGAATAGATATATTCCAACCTCCCAAGTAAAGAACTGTTACAAATAATGAAGAAACCAATAGGTTTAGATAGGAAGCAACATAAAATAACCCAAATTTTATACCCGAGTATTCGGTTTGATAACCTGCTACTAACTCTTCTTCTGCTTCTGGTAAATCAAAAGGTAATCTCTCACATTCTGCTAGGGAAGAAATAATAAAAATGATAAACCCTATAGGCTGACGCCACAAATTCCATCCCCAAAAACCATATTTTGATTGCGCCTCAACAATATCAATTGTACTTGAACTGTTAGATAATTATAGTCGGTGATACCATCACTGTTACCATCGCTATTACAGAACCGTACATGAGATTTTCACCTCATACGGCTCCTTGAAGGCCAGAAATAAATATAGGGACCGCGTCAGTATTCTTTTTTGAATCTTGATATGTTTGTAGGATGGATAACTATCGGCCGGTCCCAAATTAGACCAATTGAATTCTGTCTGTTATAATTATTTTAATTCAAAATTAAATAAAAAAAGTACTTCTGAATTGATCTCATCCTTTCTTTAATTTAATAATTTCAATAATAATTTCAATTCTTCTTTGTTCAGTAATAACTTAACTGTTCAATAAAATACTTCTTGTAAAAATATCAATAACCCGTTGGTTTCACGTACGAAAAAAAAATTCTATATTAATTAATGAATTATGACACAAATTATATATCTATTAATATGTATATGGGAAAGAATAAAAGTAACAAAGAATAAATAAAGTATATCTTTTTTTTTTTTTCGTTCCTATTCTTCTTTCTATTTCTGAGAAAAAGAGGGCTTTCAAAATAAAGTAAAGGATTATTTCGTTTCGAATAGTTATTTATTAAATCGGTGGATAGGAGTATACTCTGGATTGGAATCGTGTCATGGGGAGTACTGCCTGATCATTTCTACCAACTTAAAGCCCCAATTAGTATTCTTTGTTTGTATATTATGTAAAAATGTCCTTTTGGAGAATTTACATAATCTCCATTACTAATCCTTTACATATGTTCGTGTTTCTAACCATCCACTCGTTTTTGCTCAATCCCCCGTTATGCTAATACATAAAAATGATAGTGAAAACTCAATACGGGGGATCTTTTGAACCCGCTTCAAGTCAGGATGACTAATCAACCAATCTTGGGGGAAACGGTCTCTTCTGTTTATGTTTATTTCCGCTTAACTCTCTAACTCTTATACATAGAAAATGAGAATCAATCTTTTTACTGCGAATTTATATATAAGCTGTTTTCTTTCACTCATATAACTATTTGATTTAGTTCATCAACCCGAATAATGAATAAAAAAAAATTAAGATATCTACTCAATTCAATCCATTCCAACCCTTTCCTTGAAAGGAAGGAATAGAGAAAAGTTTCTGTCTATGTATCAACGAATCGCACGTAGAGATATTGATAACACACATAAAGTTAATGGTATTTCATAACTAATCGATTGAGCAGCAGCTCGTAGACCGCCTAAAAAGGAATATTTATTATTTGACCCGTATCCCGACATAAGAAGTCCAATTGGAGCAATACTGGAAATGGCAATCCATAAAAAAACACCGATATTGAGATCCGCTAAAACAAGGTGATATCCAAAAGGAACTACTGAATAGCTTACTAAAATTGATATGACTGCTATGGATGGCCCGATACTGAATAAACGAGTATCCCCCCTAGATGGAAAAAGATTTTCTTTGAAAAGTAGTTTTGTCCCATCTGCTAGAGCTTGAAGAACTCCCAAAGGGCCGGCGTATTCAGGTCCAATACGTTGTTGTATCCCTGCCGATATTTCTCTTTCTAACCATACAATTACCAGTACGCCTATTGTGATTCCCACTACAAGAGTCAAAATAGGAACAAGAACCCATAGAATTCCATAAACCTCTTTAAAAAATTCTAATCTAGAAAAAGAATCGATATCTTGTACTTCCGGTGTATCAATTATCATTTCAACGATCAACTTCTCCCATAATGATATCTATACTACCTAGTATCGTCATAATATCAGCCAATTTCATTCTTTTAACTAACCGCGGAAGAATTTGCAAATTGATAAAACCCGGCGGGCGGATTTTCCATCTCCAAGGAAAACCACTCTGATCCCCTATGAGAAAAATTCCCAATTCTCCCTTTGGGGCTTCTACTCTCACATAAAGTTCTTGTTTCGGCAATTCAAATGTAGGAGACGGCTTTTTACTAATAAATCGATATTCAAAATCATTCCATTCCGGATTCCTTTCTCTATCAAAGTATCGTATTTCTAAATTCTCATAGGGTCCCCCTGGAATTCCTTCCAGGGCCTGTTGAATAATTTTTACGGATTCTATCATTTCACCAATTCGGACTAGATAACGAGCCAATGAATCTCCTTCTTTTTGCCACTGTACTTCCCAATCAAATTCGTCGTAACATTCATAATGATCAACTTTACGAAGATCCCATTGTATTCCGGAAGCTCGCAGCATTGGTCCCGATAAACCCCAATTTATTACTTCCTCTCTACCAATAATGCCTACTCCCTCGACTCGTTCTAAAAAAATAGGATTTCGTGTAATAAGTTTTTGATATTCAGCAACTCTTGTTAAAAAATAATCGCAGAAATCCAAACATTTATCTATCCAGCCATGAGGTAGATCGGCCGCTACTCCTCCGATACGAAAATAATTATGCATCATTCTCATACCGGTGGCAGCTTCGAATAGATCATATACTAATTCTCTTTCTCTGAAAATATAGAAAAAGGGAGTTTGTGCACCAATATCCGCCATAAAAGGACCGAGCCATAACAGATGAGAAGCTATACGACTCAACTCCAACATAATTATTCTGATATAGCTGGCTCTTTTAGGTACTTGAATATTTCCCAACTGTTCCGGTCCGTTTACAGTTATTGCTTCTGTGAACATAGTAGCTAAATAATCCCACCGTGTTACATAAGGCAAATATTGTATAATTGTTCGATTTTCCGCAATTTTTTCCATTCCTCGGTGTAAATAACCCAATATTGGTTCACAGTCAATAACATCTTCACCATCTAGAGTAATGATGAGTCGAAGAACACCATGCATTGATGGGTGGTGGGGGCCCATATTGACTATCATGAGGTCTTTTCTTGTAGCCGGTATATTCATAGGTTTTTCCTCGATTCATTCTTTCATGAATTGCTGAAAACGAAAAAAAGTTCATTAAAATTCAAGATCTAATAAATCAAATAATTCAAAATGCCTTTATAAAAATTAAAATCAAATTAACGAGTTTTTGACTCCCGAATATCCAACCGATTAATTAATTCTTTATAACATATTCTATTTTTCTTTGACAAATAAGACAGTAATCGTTGGCGTTTTCCCAGAATTTTACGTAAACCTCTCTGAGATAAATAGTCTTTTTTGTGTAATTGTAAATGTGAAGTAAGTCTTCGTATCCTATTGGTGAAACTAACTATTTGAAATTCAACAGATCCTCTGTTTTCGTCTTTTTCTTCTTGTGAAATAACTGAGATGAATGAATTTTTTACCATAAACTGAAATCTTCTCTCCCCCCCTCTTTTTATTTTAAGATATTTTTTATTGATAGATATCTTTATTGATCAGTAATAATAATGCCCCTAATTTTTATTTGGTATATACAAAAATTTTTATTTCGTTATTAATTTCTAATTTTTTAAAATTTAATAAAACTTACTCAATCCTATTTTCATTTTAAAATTGGATTTGAAAGGGGATACAAAAGTATGGTTGGTTTCTTCACTCACAAAAGATAAAAGTTTAGACCTAAAATAAGAAAATTTTGTTCATTCTAGATCTAATTGATATGTCATTGAATTAGTATCATGTATCAGAATGGAATGTAAGACAATGTATGCGTGCATCTCTTTGTCGTCATAGACCAGATCTGGTATGGGAAATATAGGAAAAATGTACTATTAATGAATTTTCAATCGCGGATACATACGTATCCTTACCATACTGAAACAACTGCCATTATTGGTATTAAACCAATAACGATTCATACAAGCTAAATCTTCTAATCGATAATTGGGCCAAAGAAATAGCTTTAATTTTATAAGTTTTTTTTTATATTTTTTGCTTTTATCCACAACTTGACTGTTTACCTCATTCCCATTACAAAAAGATGCCTTTCTATGTCTATTCTTAGAATTTAAACAAATTAGAATTCGCAATTCTCTACGACGTCTAGGCGATAAAATATTTTCAGGAACAAACAAATCATAATTTTTTTTATATCTATTTCCAGTCATCTTTTGATGTTTTGTAATGACTTCATCAGAATTCTTATCAACATGTTTTTTTTCTCGGTATCTTTGATTTATTTGATGTTTACTTTTATGAACTAATGAAATACCGAGGGTTTGATACATAATAAATTTTCCATCATTTTTTATAGCTAGACGAATTGGTTCAATAATCAAAAATCCCCTTTTAATAAATTCTGTAAGAGTTACATCTTTCTGAATCGTCAAAATATCCAGACTCATTTCGCCCCTTTGAATAGAGGATATAGTAATTTCTCTTGGATTTATCAGTCTAAGCAGGAGACAATATACGTTGATGTTATTGATTATTTTTTTATTTAAAGAATCATCCCATCTCAATTGAAAATACAAATACCTTTTTAGGAAGAAATCAAACTCCGCTTTTGTATTGATCTTGTATTGCTTTTTATTTCTATGTTTTTTCATGTCCGATCCCGTATAATCTTCTTCAACATCTTTTTCTTGGTTTGAAAGAGCTGATTTAAGATCTGCTTGGCCCGTGGATTCTTTTTCTCCTTGATTTCGGTTTTCTAATTCAAGAGATTTTTTTTCATTCGACGATATTGATATAAAAGGATCTCTTTTTTTATTTCCAGTGATGCTTTTGTTTTCACTAGCATTTTTTTTTATATTAGAATTAAAAAGTAGTAATTTAATTGGTATAACCCACGGTTTCATTTTATACGTATTATAAAGTCTCACAAATTCTGGCAAGAACCAAAGTTCCAGATTTGATATGGGACGACTTAGTATTTCTTCATTCATTCCCATCCAATCCAAAAGGGGTTTTTGATTGGATAGGTTGATTTTTTGGTCTTGCTGAAGTGTGAGATAAAAAAGACCCTTATTATTGATTTTATCAATTATTTGATACTTATTAACCCTAGTCTTAGTATATTTATTACTGTTAGTGTCAGTATCAATATTGATCCAGGCCTCAATATCGACCTTCGTTTTAAGACAAAAATCGAGAATTCTCCAATCAAAAAATTTTCTATCCGTATTTTTATCCATATCTCGAATATCATCTTCTACCATATTAAATGATTTTTGTTTATGTGTGTTGTAATTATAAAAAATATCTTGGTTAGTTTTTACTTGTAATGGTGATCCATAAATTGAAGAGTACTTCTTAGTTTCAGAATTTATAGATTTATATGCTAAAAGATCATATCTATATTGTTTTTTAAAATTATCCTTTTGATTCAATAATAAATCCGTTTCAATTTTTGTTTTTTTTTCGTAGTGAATTAATTCATCTTTTTCATATAAATCACACAAATCTTTATATAAATCTTTATTTTGAGCTATACAGTTCAATATATTTCGCCATTTTTGTGGTACTACTCTAGACCATTTAATTTGAGATACATCACATTGATATTGATAATGACTCCTTAACCAATTTGTCCATTGATTCATTCCAGAATTGCGAAGATTCTTAGGTCTTAATTCGGAATGAAATAGTTCTTGTCTTACAACAAAAAAATCCTTTATTTCATTCTTAAGAAAAAGGGGGGTTCCATTATATTGAAATACGGATTTCAATTTCTCTAACTTAATAAGTTGGGTTTGTGATAATTTGTAAAATACATATGCTTGTGAAAAGTAAGATAAGTCAAAAAAAGTCTTTGAATTTTTTTGACTAAGACTAATATTAGTATTAGAAAGTGACTCTTTTATAATCGAAATAAATTTAATTAAACTTTGATTTGTTTTATTAATTCTTTCTTGATTTGCTTCATTACTGTTAATGTTTTTATTAATAATTTTTTTTGTTGATTCAAGAAAAAGTTGTGTATTGATACTAGGAATATTAATCATAGATAGAAAGATATCTATGTATATCTTTTCAATGAAAAATATTATAAAATAATGGGATTTACGGATTAATCGAGCAGTTCTTCTTTTTAATATCTGCCAAATATTTTTTTGTGATTCCAATCTTTTATCATCATAACTTATTTTGTTAGAACTCAAATTTCTATCTGAAGTTATAAATCCCTTTTTCTTGTCTTTTGTAATTTTTTCTATTTGATTTATGATTGTGTTTATTCTATCAGTCAGATCTTGCATTTTTTTTTCTGTTAATGAATAATTTGTCCAATCCTGAGATCTAATTTGAATGGACGATTCCTGAATCATCCGATTACTGATTATTGAATCTTTTTTAATTTCACTCAATTCATATACTTCTATTTCTCTCAATCCAAATAATATAATTGGGTTTATTTTTGAGAGTTCTTTTATTATTTCTTTTATAAACAGAATGTTTTTAATGATCCATTTTTTTGGTTTTTTTGAGACATTTAGAAACAATTTTGTTTGTTCTTTAAAAATTCCTAGAATTATAAAACATTTCTTTTGCAATTTTTTAATTTTTTTTTTGAGTTCTTTTAAAATCGGTTCAAAAAATGAAAGTTTTTTTCTGGGAGAACCAAAAGGTAGTTCAGCTTCCATTCCAAAAATTGTTAAAAAACAAAAATCATTTTTTTGACCTTGCTTTTTCATTGGATCGTTATAAGGGGCTCGTAACTTAGATCTGTGCCAAGGTTTAAGACGAAAAGGAAATAGGATCTTGATCTGAATGCCGTCTGTTAACCAGTTTTTTGGAAATTCTTTTTCTGATAATTGAACGCCGTTATAGGTACATTTAACATGCATTTCTCTATTCCAATCCTTTAAGTCCTCATACCATTCCGGAAATTGAAATAATAGTATACGGACGATATTTTTAGCTATTATCAATGAAGGTAATATAATATATTTTCTAAGAATTGATTGGGTTACTAATAAAAAACCTCTCATTACTTGAGCAAGTAAAATACTATCCCAGGCTTCCGCTATTTGTATACGCACTTTCTCCTTTCTTTTGTCTTCTTCTTTTTTGTCCTCCTCTTTTTTTTTCGCGCTTTCTTTTGTCTTTTTCTCTGTATAATTCGAAATTGTGAATTCTGTGTTTTTACACATCCAATTTCTAAAATTTTTTTTCATCCGTTCAGAAATATCAAAAAAAAAAAAAAAAGATTTGTCTATTCGGTCCAAAAAAAGAGGGG